CAGCTGTAGATATAGGGATTTTGAGAATACGACTTAAGGACCAATGGTTAACGATGGCTCTGATGGGTGGTTTTGCTAGAATAGGCAATAATGAGATCACTGTTTTAGTAAATGATGCGGAAAAGAGTAGTGATATTGATCTACAAGACGCTCAGCAAACTCTTGAAATCGCAGAAGCTAATTTGAGAAAAGCGGAAGGAAAACGACAAATAATTGAGGCAAATCTAACTATCCGGCGAGCTAGGACAAGAGTAGAGGCTGTCAATGCGATTTCTATTGATACGCTCAAATAATCATAAAGAAGTTCTGTTTATAAACCCTATGTTTAATTTGATTTGGTCGAGTAAATCCAATCAAGCAGAATCCAATTTTGATACAACGCCATTCAAAAATAAATAAAAATCTATCAAAATAAAGGAGAGTGGGCCAAAAAACTTATTAGATACCGGAGTCAATGGTATCTAATAAGTTCTACCTACTATTGGATTTGAACCAATGACTACTGCCGTATGAAAGCAATACTCTAACCGCTGAGTTAAGTAGGTCATTTATCATTCCAAAAGGAACCCGTCCTGTCGATCGATTATAAATATCATATTGCTTATAAGCAATAATAATCTAAGCAATCTCACTCCAAAATTTAGGATGTTGGATCGTAGAATATTCATCTTGACAACCAATTATATACATAATAAAATATGCATTACAAGCACTAAGGGCTATAGCTCAGTTGGTAGAGCACCTCGTTTACACGCGCGCCAGTGTTTTTCGGGGGGGTTCGTCGTACAATCCACAAAATGGATCTTATTGAGAAATTGATGTCTTACTCCATAACTTTGAGAGAACAACAGCCTGACAAACGACTCAGTCCGATTTGGCATTTAGGTACCAAACAGACTCCACGTTAATTTGAGATATTGATAGGGTGAATACCAGTACATTCAATGCTAGGCGAGTATAAGGTCCTCAAAAAATCTCTTTTCGTCCTATGAATTTTAAGGTGTATGAAGTTTCATATTTAATTTTTTAAGCCAAACGATAGAGACTTCATTTAACTTAAAACGATCTAGGCCAGAGGCAGACCTATGTCAAGATAACCCCACCCCCTGAAACATTTTGGTAGTGTTCCTGGATCTGAATCCCAAATAATGAATCAGAGCACATGGAGCCATCTCCTTATCTTATTTTTTTCGGTCAAGAAAAAATATGGCAGATTTGCTGATATTTCTATCAGTTAATGAAAATGAAAGAGCCCAATGCAAAAAAAAATGCATGTTGGGTCTTTGAAACAGTTCAGATCATTTTGATAATACTAAGTTTGATTTGTTTTACCGAGAAGGTCTACGGTTCAAGTCCGTATAGCCCTACAGCCCTAGAAAATGAAAATTGGAAATACAAAATTGCATAATTTTCATTTGTTCATTCTTGTTTGTTGTTGGTAACTCGCAGGTTGATTTGTTCATTCTTGTTTGTTGTTGGTAACTCGCAGGTTGGTTCATCGAAACCCAATTTTTCCTAGAAATGAAACTAACTCATATCATAGGCGTCGTTTAAAGTAGAACGGAAAACGGAAAGAAAAACGTATTTCAAGAGATTGAATCGATCCTTTTCCAATCGTGGATAAACTTCGGTCATTAATCTTGGGGAGGAAATTCTTATGGCATTTTTCTGTCCACAATCAAAGGGGTTAAGTTAGTGATACTCCTTTTCACCTACCCTTAATGAATATGAATTAATATAGTAATTAATTTACTGAATTTTTAAAGTCAAAATCATGACACGAGCCTGGTGAAAAACCACAAAGAGTTATTCACATAGATCTAGGGAATAGGCCAATGTATTTGTGGACAAGCTACAGTTTACTGTTTGTTGAAAAACGAATCTCTTTAGTAAGTTTCCTTGTCAACAATGTAAAATAAGCTTTTTTTGTATTCAATCAAGAGAAAACCCAGCCGAAATTCTAATAAACGGAATATACCAACACTCAGATACCAATAAGATATTCGATGAGATAGAAATACTTATCCATTCGCTTCCATTTTCCTATTTGTTCTATATCTAAATCACTAATAAAAAAAAAAACAACAAAAAGACCCCAAGATTCTATTCCAAAAGGAATATATATCTATAAATATATAATTTTTATCAAAAAAATTTTCAAATAATCAAAAGAATAATCAGTTCTACATTCTTAAACACAAAATAAGAATTATTTAGAAGTCACTTTCTTTAGCAAAAATTCTAGGCGAAGACAAGATAATTTGTCCAAGCGTAACATATAGAGTTATACTCACTAAAGAAATGAAATAAAACCGAACAAAAAAATTAAGTAGATCTGGAGGATCCCCGCCAAGTCAGTCGATAAATCTGGAAATGAGATATGCCTCGCAATAATCAAAGCAAACTAGACGGTTTCGTCAAAAGAAATTATTGTTTTGACGAAACAATTATGGGGTTACTTTACAACTTCAATTCGAATCGACCAATCCAGTATATTTTCCACCTTCATGGGAGTGTATCTATAATTTTTGCTTTACGAATAGGATCTTTTTGGGACATTTCTAATAATATCAAGTTTGATTCCTAGTTTGGCATTTTTCATTTCCGGGATTTTAGCCCCGATTAGGAAAGGGCCGGAGAAACTCTCTAGTTATGAATCGGGTATAGAACCAATGGGCGACGCTTGGTTACAATTTTGAATTCGTTATTATATGTTTGCGCTCGTTTTTGATGTTGAAACGATTTTTCTTTATCCACCGGGCAATGAGTTTCGATGTATTGGGGTATATCCGTATTTATAGAAGCTTTGATTTTCGTACTTATCTTAATTGTTTGTTGGTTTAGTTTATGCATGGGGAAAGGGAGCATTAGAATGGTCTTAGCTCCTTAATATTCAATTCAGACAAGACAATAAAAAGAAAAGGGAAAAAAGATGGAAAAAGTTATGAATTTCATTGAGTTTCCTTTACTTGATCCAACAGCCAAAATTTCCGTTAGTTCAATTACATTAAATGATCTTTCAAATTGGTCAAGATTCTCTAGTTTATGGCTACTTCTCTATGGTACCAGTTGTTGTTTTATTGAATTTGCTTCACTAATAGTGAAGCGGTTTTACTTTGATCGTTATGGGCTAGTACCAAGATCGAGTTCTAGACAAGCGGATCTAATTTTAACAGCCGGAACAATAACAGGCCCCTCCTTGGTGAGATTATATGAGCAAATGCCCAAACAAAAAAAAATATGTTATGGGAGCCTGTACAATTGTAAGAGGGATGTTCAATACCGATTCTTATAGTACTGTTCGGGGAGTGGATAAGCTAATACTGGGGATATCTATTTGCCAGGTTGTCCCCCTAAACTTGAAGCAGTTGCAGTTCTGGATGCTATAACAAAAACAAAATATCTCGAGCAATTTATCAAGATAGAATTGGGTCTCAACAAACAAATCGGTGTTTTATTTTACGACCACTCACAAGTTTCATGTTGGACACAGTATGAATAATGGAAATTATGATCAAAGATTCCTCTATCAACCGCCGCTATCTAATTCAGCGATCCCTACTGAAACCTTTTTGAAATATAAAAGTTCAGTATCTTCTTACGAATTAGTGAATTAGGCAGGACTGCTTTAGTACAGAATAAAGAATAAGAAGTAGGGGATCAATCTTCATCAATTTGATCGAGACTCTAAATATTAAAGTGTGGGAGATAAAAAAGATGCAAGGTCGTTTGTCTGCTTGGTTAGTTAAACATGCGATAATTCATAGATCTTTGGGCTTTTATTATAAAATAAAGGAATAGAGACTTTACAAATAAAGTTTGTTTGAGGATTGGCATTCTATTGCTGTCATTTTATATATATGGTTACAATTACTTACGCTCCCAACGTGCCTATGATGTAGCACCTGACGGACTGTTAGCTAGTGTGTATCATCTTACCAGAATAGAGTATGGTGTGGATCAACCGGAAGAGGTAAAAAGTATTTGCCTCAAGGAGGAATCCTAGAATTCCGTCCGCTTTCTGGGTTTGGAAAAGCGCGGATTTTCAACAACGAGAATCCTATGGTTCTCTTATGATAATCATCCGCGCTTGAAACATATGTTACTGCCTGAAAGTTGGATAGGATGGCCCTTACGTAAAGATTATATTGCCCCCAATTTTTATGAAAAACAAGATGCTCATTGAATGCTAAGAAGGTAATTTCCACTTAATACAATTTCATAGATTCGAAGATTGGACTTTCTGTTTTAGATTAACCAAAATAATTGAATTTTGTATTAGGGAATTGTGGATAGCCTAAAAAAAAGGCAGGGGATTCATTGGGATTTTTACAAAAATACTTATTTCGTATGAGCCGAATCAATAGGATGAATCTAAGGAGTTCTGCATCATGAACCTTGTACTGCGCCTATTGCTCAGACCGGTTCTAGAAAGTAATGTTGAGACAAATTAGGAAATCGAAATTAGGAAATTGAATAAGAACTAAAATACAAATAAATGGAAGATGTATTGAATTGGATTTATTTGTATCTGAACCAAATCTTGGTTATTGCAAGTTCAAATATGTATGAAGTATTCACATTCTTTGTTTTCAACGAAAGAAAAAACGCGAAAAATGAATTTCATTTTAGATATTTTATTGAATATTCAAATTCAATTTAAGAAACCCTACCCATCTATAAAATGGATGGGGTATATCTCGCCAAGATAGATTATGATCCAGATTATAAATCAATATGTATCTCGCTTCATATCAATTAATTTCGAAAAAAACCTGATACAAATTAAACATGTGCCAGGAACCAGATTTGAACTGGTGACACGAGGATTTTCAGTCCTCTGCTCTACCAGCTGAGCTATCCCGACCGTTCCCAGTGTAGCTGCTAATTTTATTAGATGACCGGGGTCTATGTCAAGGAGAAATTACAAAGATCCAAGCCATGGCTTGGAAAAAAACTTTGCCATGGCTTGGATCTTTAAAAAGACGACTTTACTAAGT